TCATTGAATGATAAATTACTACAAGCGAAGGAGATACACGATTTAAAAAATGGAAGATCCAATATTTCACAATTGTATCTAGAATCACTGGAAAAGTGGAAACAAGACCAGATATAATCTGATCATTCTGAGCCAATCCAAAATCATTGTAGATCGAACCAATCATTAGTTCCCAACCATGGGTCGAGTGAAATCCGATCCATAAATCAGTAACTAAAAGAATTGAAAAAGCTTTGATTGTATCACTTAAGTTATAGAGAAATTCCTGAATCCAAGAATTTAAAATGAAAAGTTCTTCATTACCCAGAAAAAAATAACCACTTAGAATAGCGAAACAGATTAGATTTGTAGAGAAATGCAAAATGATATGGAAATGAGATTCATTTTGTCTTTGGACCAATTGTATTGTTTCCTTGTGCATTCCTATACGAAGCCTTTGCATATGTGTCTCCGAGTACTCCTTTATCATCTCGTCCAACAGGAATAGTTCTTCTAATTCCATAAATTTTTCTAGAACATTTTTCTCTTGAATATCATTCAAAGGGATTTCGGATTGCCTAGTATTCCACCAATTAATAACCCAAGTTTCTAGACATTTCTTAAATGAGAGAGAAACCCACCAGGGCAAAAAGATTATAGACACAAGATATGGGAGGGAAGCCAATGCTTTCTTTTTTTTCATTCTGTATCCGTGATGTGAATTGTTAATGAACCTGTTTCATTGGTCGATTCTATCTGAGATTTCTATGAAGTACGAATTATATAACAAGAGCCTATAACTCTAACAAGAATAAGGTATCAAACCTATGAATCTTTTCCTATTTTTGTTTTTGTGTAATAATTGAGTCTTTGGATCTAGAATAGAACATACAAGAAAGGCTCTTTTCGAATGAAAAAAAAGTAAATATTCTTTCCATATTCCAGAGATCACAATTAAGAAAATTGTAACCAATTTCCCTTTCATTTATTCCTTTCAATGAAGACTCGAAAACCCTTTTGAACTAACAAATATAATTTGGATTTAAAGACGAACCCTACCGGATTATTTAATTCTTTTATTTCCATTTCGAATTTGAAAGATTTTGCTGTCTATCCGCAGCGCAGGGATAGTCAAAGGCCTAAAAAGAGGAATTATGTTTTACGAAAACAAAAGACATGTTAGGATATTTGATGAATCTATACTTATTTACTTATTACTTATTAGACCTTTTACTAGTCTAAAGAGTGAACACCATGTGTATGCGTATACAAAATAGTTATTGTTCCATATACGTCTTCCCACTTTTGAGATGTATTAAGTTCCTTCTCTCATGCTGAGATTTATTCTTCAGTTCATTTCAAAAGACTTCAATAGGTACGCGCAAGAAATAGGCTAATTCGGCAGCTTTTTGTTCAATTTCTCGTGGAGTCAAATCCTCATCAGTACGGGTCAAGGGAATGGCTCCTTGACCCTTGATTTCCATATAAAGGACACGACGAGGAAAAAGACCCTCTCTCACCTCCATTCTGATTGATTGGATATCTTTCATAAAGAAACGAAGGAAGATGCGACGATTTATTCCAGGAAATCCCCAACGAAAAAGGGACATTATCCCTTCTTTTCTATCGAATCGGTCATAACCACTACCTACATTCCATGAAATTGTGCACCACAAATAAGAACTAATGAATAGACCTGCGATCCCATAGAAAGACATCACGATCCCTTGTGGGAAAAAAAGGATTTGCTGAGACGGGAATACGGATATCAGATTTTTACCAAGATAACTGGAAGTTCCAACCACTAAGAATCCTAGTGAACCTAAAAAAAGGATACAGGCCCAGCAAAAATTACTTGTTTTTCGAGACCCCGTTATAAGTTCTATCCATATATGTTCTGATCGCCAGTTCATACTATACTAGATCCTGTTGCATTTGATTGGAATTAAGAGAATAACCCAAATGGATTTGACTTGACTTTTATTGCTTGATCCCGAAGTAACTTTCATCAACTAGCAGCATTCCGACAGGAACCATTAGGAATAATTGGTTAGACACATTGAGTTTCTATTTAAAAGATTTTTCAAAAAAGATTTGCTGATCATTTTGAATTTCATCATTTAATTTATTAAGCTATAACCGCATATACATGCATTAATGCCGTATATTATGCATCGGCATACATAACAAAACAACTCTTCCATTTGTTTTCGGAAAGGCCAAATATCATATATCCTACCATATTACATTAATACATTAAAAAAAGTATCTATATGATGATCCAGTGTTGAAATAAATTGATGAGATTTCATCATATTTAGACAATCTTATTTCTTTGGACATAAAGAGATAAAGAAGCCATTGCGATTGCCGGAAAGACTAGGCCCACTAAAGGAACAAAAATAGAGGGAAAGTTCAAATCTATCATAGAATGGGTACCTCAATTTCATATTTGTGCCTATTATAAATTCTCATTATAAAGATATATTCTAATAAGTCTATCTATTCATTAAATAAGTCTATCTATTCATTATTAATATTATTAATATTAATCTATTAAAAAGAAATTAGAAAGAATATTAAGATAATATGAATATGAAGTATTTAATAATAAATAACGAATGTAGAACTCAATGAAGTATACCTATTCCTCTTTCGACATGAATATGTATGAGAATCCCCTTTAATAAATTGGATTCTTCTTCTCCTATCCTTATCTTCATCGTCTTTCTATCTTTACCTTTCAAAACAAAAAAGGTGTTTTGAAAGGTAAAGATAGAAAAGATTTTCTTATGAGTTTCCAATTTTAACCAATCTTATCCAACAAACAGGGATTCCTAGTGAATTCTCACTAAATAAATTCTATATTCTTCTTATTTGTTATTTGAATATTTCTATTTTCTTTATTTGATTTGAGATTTCTTCTTTCTTTTTATTTAGTATTTTCTTTTCATTTTTTCGATATATTTTTTTATCTCTTTTTCGTTGTTCTATATATGAATAATGAATATGTCAAAAGAACGGAAAAAATCATTTTTATTTCCCTAATTTCTCAGAAGGAGAAATAAATTCTTTTTTATCTTGTCGATATTTATCTTGTCGATAGAGGGATGCTTATTTATAATCAGGAAGAGAGATAGAATAAAAAAAGGATCCGGGCCAAAAAGTCATTATCCAAAACTTCTGACTCTTACTACACTTATAACTGATGTTTCCAAAGAAAACACCATCTTCTTAGTTTTGTTTTTTTCATTATAATGAACTAAATGCGTATTCGCTACAAATAAAAATAACTGAAGCTAATGTTATACTTCCATTTGAAAATGAAGAATTTCAATCTTTTTGAAATTTTTTTTTTGAATCTTGATTCAAGGGAAGGAAACCGTGTAGCTGAAATAACTCATTCAGAACACCTTTTAAAAGATTACGTGGTACAATTGGGTCGAATAAGCCCTTATGGAATAAATACTCAGCTGCTTGTGAACCGTCGGGTACTGTCTTTTTCAATGTTTGTTCAATTACTCTTTTACCCGCAAACGCAATGTAGGCATTAGGTTCAGCAATAATGATATCTCCCAACATACCAAAACTTGCTGTAACTCCGCCAGTTGTAGGAGATGTAAGGATTGATACATAAAATAACTTTTTCTTTGATTGATAATCATATGAAGCAGAAGATATTTTAGCCATTTGCATTAAGCTCAAACTCCCTTCTTGCATGCGTGCTCCTCCAGAAGCACACACAATAATGACAGGTAGAGATCGATTAGTAGCATACTCGATCAAACGGGTGATTTTCTCACCTACTACGGATCCCATACTACCTCCCATAAACTGAAAATCCATAACTCCAATTGCTATGGGAATACTGTTTAGTTGACCTACGCCCGTTTGAACAGCTTCAGTTAAACCCGTTTTTCTTTGATAAAAAGAAATGCGATCTATATAAGGTTCCTCCTCTGAATGAAATTCAATGGGGTCTATAGAGACCATATCTTCATCCATAGGCTCCCAAGTGCCAGGATCTATAAAGAGTTCAATTCTATCTGAACTACTCATTTTCAAATGATATCCGCAGTATTCACAAATATTCATTTTTGAACTAAAAAATTTTTTATAATTTAATCCATAACAATTCTCACATTGAATCCATAACTTTTTGTATTTTGTATTTAGATCAAAATCCTTAGATTTTTCTCTTATATTGAAATAACTGCTACTAGTTTTGATACTAGAATTTCCATTTTCAAGACTACTTGTACTTTCCGTACAAATGAAACTAGAAATGTAACTGTCGATATCACTGTAAATGTCACTATTAAGACTGATTTCAAAGCGAAGATAACTATCAATGCAACTATTAATGTGATTATTCCAATTAGATTGAGTATCATACATGGAATAATAATAATAGTAGTAATTACTACTATTAGACCCACTATTCAAATAACTAGGTAGTTCACTCAAAAAAGAACTAGCATTGTCAATATCAAAAATCTTATTTTCAATATCAAAATATACAGAATAAGTGTCACCATTACTATTTCTAATTAAAAAAGTATGATCAGAGATCAAACTCCAAAGATTCCTGCTATCAAATAAATAATTTAGATAATGAATATTACTGAAACTATAACTGTCCCAACTAGGAATCTTTTTATCCGCATCTTTTCGAATAGTTTCTTTACTTCCACTGGTATGTCCAAGAGCATCAAGACTATCCATTGATTTACTTAGTCCACACTTATGTTCTAACTTCTTGTTAGACAACATTGAATTGAACCAATATTTTTTCATAGATTCTTTATGCCCCTATTTTATGAAAACCTAATACTAATAGATGAATAGTCATTCGATGAAGAAAAAATCATTTTACTCTTTCTTTTTTTTTTTTATTTCTCATCAGAATTCAAATAAAGCATATGATCCAATGTTAATGAAAAGTCTTGAAAAGAAAGGATTCTCTTTTTGAGGAATCCGGTGAATCATTTCAATATTATGATAGAATCTTTTCCTCAAAA